TTATGATACTAGAACTTATGCCTTATCGAGCATGTTATGCCATTTTAAAATTGGTTTATTCTGCAGCAGCAAATGCTAATCACAATAAGGGTTTGAACGAAACAAGTTTAATCATTAGTAAAGCCGAAGTCAACGAGGGCACAACTGTGAAAAAATTAAAGCCCCGGGCTCGAGGACGGGGTTATCCTATAAAAAGATCCACTTGTCATATAACTATTGTATTGAAAGATATATCTTTAGATGAAGAGGAAGAAATAGATAAAAGGAAATTCTATAAATTAGAGCTGAGGAATACTTAAAGGAAGAATATTTTATATTATAAAAAATACAAATACGCTATATTATGTTATGCTTAAAAAAAATCGAATGAATAAAAAAAAAATACAAACAGATGTCAAGTTTCACGATATATATAGTAGTGGGGGATTATGGGACAAAAAATAAATCCACTTGGTTTCAGACTTGGTGCAACCCAAGGTCATCATTCTCTTTGGTTTGCACAACCAAAAAATTATTCAAAGGATCTACAAGAAGATCAAAAAATACGAGATTGTATCAAAAATTATGTGCAAAATAATATGAAAATATCCTCTAATGTAGAGGGAATTGCACGTATAGAGATTCAAAAAAGAATTGATTTGATTCAGGTCATAATCTATATGGGATTCCCCAAGTTATTAATAGAAGACAGGACTCGAAGAATCGAAGAATTACAGACGCATGTACAAAAAGAACTCAATTGTGTAAACCGAAAACTCAACATTGCTATTACAAGAATTGCAAATCCTTATGGGCACCCCAATATTCTTGCAGAATTTATAGCCGGACAATTAAAGAATAGAGTTTCATTTCGCAAAGCAATGAAAAAAGCTATTGAATTAACTGAACAGGCAGGTACAAAAGGGATTCAAGTACAAATTGCAGGGCGTATCGACGGAAAAGAAATTGCACGTGTTGAATGGATCCGAGAAGGTAGAGTTCCTCTACAAACCATTCGAGCTAAAATTGATTATTGTTCCTATGCAGTTCGAACTATCTATGGGGTATTAGGCATCAAAATTTGGATATTTGTAGACGAGGAATAATAAGAACTTACTTGACTTCTATTTAGTTCTATCTGGTGATAAAACAAAAAACAAAAAATGGCAAACTCTTTCATTCTTTTTCTGGTAAATAATAAAAAAAAAAAAAAAGAACAATTCTATAAGGTTGAATAAAAATTCGATTAATCATTTGATATAATTGCTATGCTTAGTGTGTGACTCGTTGGTTTTTTTAGGGTTGGGATTCAAAAAAATGGACAGCCCATAGTACAAACTGATAACTATAGAACTAATAACCAACTCATCACTTCGTGTTATCTGGATAGAAAGAACCAGTCAAGATATGATATATAAGTCATATCATTGTAGCAACTGAAATCTTTTTTACATAAACAAACAAAAAAAATCTGATTATGGGTTGTAAAGCAATATAAAGTATACAGATAAATGGAAGGGTGAGAGAAAGATAGAAAAAGAATATTAATGATATAGAATTCCAATATGTAAGGTCTATGAGTCATCTCATATAAAGGGAATGTAATAAAGCATCAATACTGATTGATCCATAATTAGACAAATCCGTGCATAGAACACAAAATCAAGAGCCCCGAGCCAATAAAGACTGAGAAGGTTGACTCAAGAATAAATTTAATTGGAGGCTCCGTTGTAAAATTCAGACCTAATCATTAATCGAGAAGTGGTGGGAACGACAGAACCTGTGAATGCATAAGATTCTATTGAAAACGAATCCTAATGATTCATTGAGTAGGATGGCGGAACGAACCAGAAACCTATTCATTTATTCTGAGAGGTCATGTCATAGACTAATCTTACAACTGAATGTTGAAAGAGTAAATATTCGCCCGCGAATTTTTTTTATTTCTAAATTTTAGTCGATTCGAAATAAAAGGAAAAACAAAATAAAGATTCATTATAGCGTTCTACCAAAACGACATTATCTATAAATAGAATACGTGTTAAATTATATATTAAAACACAAAAAATTTCTAATTTCTAATCGATTAGATCAAATTTCAAAGAATCCCACGATTCCATATATTATTAACCGTGTATTTTTTTTTTGTTTAATTATTTAAAATTGTTTAATTCGCGAGGAGCTGGATGAGAAGAAACTCTCGTGTCCGGTTCTGTAGTAGAGATGGATGGAATTGCTAAACAACCATCAACTATAACCCCAAAAGAACCAGATTCCGTAAACAACACAGAGGAAGAATGAAAGGAATATCTTATCGAGGTAATCGTATTTGCTTCGGTAGATATGCTCTTCAAGCGCTTGAACCCGCTTGGATCACATCTAGACAAATAGAAGCAGGGCGGCGAGCAATGACACGAAATGCACGCCGCGGTGGAAAAATATGGGTACGCATATTTCCAGACAAACCTGTTACAGTAAGACCTACAGAAACACGTATGGGTTCGGGGAAAGGATCTCCCGAATATTGGGTAGCTGTCGTTAAACCCGGTAGAATACTTTATGAAATGAGCGGAGTAGCAGAAAATATAGCTAGAAGGGCTATTTCAATAGCGGCATCTAAAATGCCTATACGAACTCAATTCATTCTTTCTGGATAGGAATGTAGAAACAAACGAAAGGGGTTTTTGGGATGAAAAAAAAAACAATTGCAGGTTTCTTTTTTTGTTTTGAACAAATAATATTTCTTTTTTTTTTTATTTATACCTTTGCATTGAAAAAGAAAAAACCGATAAAAAAATGATATGATTCAACCTCAAACCCATTTGAATGTAGCGGATAACAGCGGGGCCCGAGAATTGATGTGTATTCGAATCATAGGAGCTAGTAATCGACGATATGCTCATATTGGTGACATTATTGTTGCTGTAATCAAGGAAGCAGTACCAAATACACCTCTAGAAAGATCAGAAGTGGTCCGAGCTGTCATTGTACGTACTTGTAAAGAACTCAAACGCGACAACGGTATGATAATACGATATGATGACAACGCTGCGGTTGTTATTGATCAAGAAGGAAATCCAAAAGGAACCCGAATTTTCGGCGCGATCGCCCGGGAATTAAGACAGTTAAATTTCACTAAAATAGTTTCATTAGCACCTGAAGTATTATAGGGGAAGACCTTAATATAGTATTTGAATGAAATTGATTAAATTTATTTAATTTATTAGTAAATTGTTTATCTATCACGTATATATCTTTAATAATTCATAAATAAAAAAAAAAAAAAAGAATTCATAAATATTAAAAAATTCAGAAAAAAAGAAAAAGAGCATGTTGATTATATCAAAATTCGGGGGAAACAAAAATCTTAGTTTATCATGAGTAAAGACACTATTGCTGACATAATAACCTCTATACGAAATGCTGACATGAATAAAAAAAGAACAGTTCGAATACCATCTACTAACATCACTGAAAATATTGTTAAAATCCTTTTACAAGAAGGTTTTATTGAAAACGTGAGAAAACATCAAGAAAGCAATAAATATTTTTTGGTTTTAACCCTACGACATAGAAGAAATAGGAAAGGACCATATAGAACTGTTTTAAATTTAAAACGGATCAGTCGACCCGGTCTACGAATATATTCTAACTATCAACGAATTCCTAGAATTTTAGGCGGAATGGGGGTTGTAATTCTTTCTACTTCTCGAGGTATAATGACAGACCGAAAGGCTCGACTAGAAGGAATCGGTGGAGAAGTTTTGTGTTATATATGGTAATCTTTCTAATAGCCGACACGGTCATATTTGTGAAAAAAGAGAAAGGACAAGTTTATAATATTATCCCTCTTACATTAGTTGATACTTCAAAGCGGTTTTACCTGGAATGAAACAACAAAAATGGATTCATGAGGGTTTAATTACTGAACAACTTACCGATGGTATGTATCTTCCGGATTCGTTTAGATAACAAAAAAATTTTTCTGGTTTTTGTTTCGTAAAGGATTTCATGTAGTTTTATACGTATACTACCAGGAAATAGACTCAAAATTGAGGTAAGTCCTTATGATTCAACCAAAGGGCGTATAATTTAGAGACTCCAAAGCAAAGACTTGAATGATTAGGCGGTTTTTTCAATTTCAACATTCTTTCGTGAGGATACAATTCGAAATTAAAAATTTCAAGAAACTTATTTTCTTCCAATTAAGTAGATTCGGTATTAAAAAAAGGAATGACAAATATGAAAATAAGGGCCTCCGTTCGTAAAATTTGTGAAAAATGTCGATTGATCCGTAGGCGGGGACGAATTATAGTAATTTGTTCTAACCCGAGACATAAACAAAGACAAGGATAATCTTTCTAAAACAAAAAGACTCTCGAAATCTAAAGGACCCGATGTACAGATGTACAAATAAATAAATAAAATAAGTAAAAAAAAAAAAAAAAAACAAAGAATAAGGATCTGTTTTGACATGAATAAGGATCCGTTTTGACATGAAATGGATATATCCATATATCTCTGACTTATATTTATGAGATGATAAAATATGGCAAAACCTATACCAAAAATTGGTTCGCGTAGAAATAGACGTATTGGTTCACGTAAGAATACACGTAGAATTCCCAAGGGAGTTATTCATGTTCAAGCAAGTTTCAACAATACCATTGTGACTGTTACAGATGTACGGGGTCGAGTAATTTCTTGGTCCTCTGCCGGGGCTTGTGGATTCAAGGGTACAAGAAGGGGTACACCATTTGCCGCTCAAACCGCAGCAGGAAATGCTATTCGGACAGTAGTGGATCAAGGTATGCAACGAGCAGAAGTTATGATAAAAGGCCCGGGTCTCGGAAGAGATGCGGCATTAAGAGCTATTCGTAGAAGTGGTATACTATTAAGTTTCATACGGGATGTAACTCCTATGCCACATAATGGCTGTAGGCCTCCTAAAAAAAGACGTGTGTAAAAATAAACATTGAAGAAATTTCAAGAGAAATAAATAATTCAATGATTTGATCAAA